ATTACAATGAAATTATACAGTAGCTTACTTTTTTATTATAAAGCGAGATCATATCTCTATTCTTCTCCGCTCAAATCTGAATCCAAAGACTGGAATTTTATGAAAAAACCTAAAGCCCCTTATCGGATTTGAACCGATGACTTACGCCTTACCATGGCGTTACTCTACCGCTGAGTTAAAAGGGCCTCTTTGATTCAATTCCTGAATGAATTACTATGCAGATAAGATATATCTATACTCTGATACATATATATTATATATAAGTACATGCAATAGACTCATACTCATAGTGGTTGCTAGTGGACTGAGAATTTGAATTTCACTAGTGAATGAATATAGGCTCAAAATAAATGGGTTTATTTATATTGCATAAATATCAATCAATGCAATGAATTGTTTCAAGGCCGGGCCTAATTACCCTTTTCGAGAACTTCTTGATCCCCTCTTTCCATATTTTATTTATCGTTTGTGTTTGTTAATTTCCTGGTTTAGTATGATAGGCATATCACATCTTATCTTAACAATGAATGAAAGTGGGAGAAATTTAATGAAGTTCAATCCTTTTTCTGGCAGACAACTCACTCCTAGAAATATATACCTTCATATTTTTTCTATTAAATATATTATATATTTAATATTATCCTTATATTGACAATTTCAACAAACTGTTCATACTATGAGCATAGTATGATGGCGTTCGGGCAAGCATGCCCCCATCGTCTAGTGGTTCAGGACATCTCTCTTTCAAGGAGGCAGCGGGGATTCGACTTCCCCTGGGGGTAGGGTACTACGAAAGGAAGTTGATCATGGATTATCAATAGATTGAGAATTGATTTATCCGGGGTCGATGCCCGAGCGGTTAATGGGGACGGACTGTAAATTCGTTGGCAATATGCCTACGCTGGTTCAAATCCAGCTCGGCCCAAGGATTCGCTGAGCCAAGATCACATTTCTAAAGAAAAGAGCAAAGAACCTAAAAGACTCTTTTTGTTCATTGAACGATGGATTCTCAATCGTTTTGGCAATAACAAAAGGATTAAATTAATCCCTAACACCTTATTTTTATTTTTGGGGGATTGTAGTTCAACTGGTCAGAGCACCGCCCTGTCAAGGCGGAAGCTGCGGGTTCGAACCCCGTCAGTCCCGACATACCCTTTTCTATGAAAGGGGCGATGAAAGAGGGATAAGGAGCATAATTTTTAGATCATTAAAAAAACGGAGCATAATTTAGAACTTAACCCTGTCCTTCTTTCCATTTCCCCTCGATTCTTTGTTTGTATTTGTAACCAATGAAAGCGGAAACGCAGTTAGATGATATTTCATTAGATGCTTGTACCCGGAAGGCTAGAGTTTTTTTCGAAAAAGAATGAAAAAAAGGGCATTTTTTATTTGATTAGAAAGATTCGGTATGGATAAAAGATCTTCTTATGTTATACAATTCTGGACGGTGAATCGATTTGCTAGCTCAGATATTGTTAGTCACGATATTGGGCCGAGTCAATATCATTATCATCGAGATGTAATTCATCCCATTGAATTTACAGGCGAAAGGTTTATCATCTCTATGGGATTAAATCCCGAGTTATTGTGAAGTAAAAAAAAACGAAAGATGAGATTATGGAAGTAAATATTCTTGCATTTATTGCTACTGCACTGTTCATTCTAGTCCCTACTGCTTTTTTACTTATCATATATGTAAAAACAGTCAGTCAAAATAATTAAGTTGAATGAAACTTGACTTCGGAGTTCTTAGCAAGGATTCCCTTTTTTCTTTTTCGTCTTAAATGAAATGAGCGGACTAGAATCCGCAGTATTCTATGAGATCGGATAGTATGGTAGAAAGAAATATATGACTCTTTTCTTTCTACCATACTATTTTTTTTGAGTATTAGACAGTTAAAAAAGCGAACTCAATTTCGTAGTACCCTTAGAGTCCACTTCTTCCCCATACTACGAGTGAAAGGGAAAATGTAAAGACTACCATTAAAGCAGCCCAAGCTAGACTTACTATATCCATGTGACTTGTGTCCCCTATCTCTATGAATATGCAGGAATTATTCCATTATTGCTCACTAATAATAGTGGAATCAATGGTGCAGAGTCAAAAAAAAGGGGGGGTGTTCTGCACCAACACTGTTGATGAACTAATTCCCTAAACCCATTTATTCTTAATATGATTTCTAGTAGAATCGGGAAACATTAAGCCCAAGCAAAATAACAACAGGTAGTGACGTCCTTCCAAGTATCGAGGGGATGTTACTAATAGAACATGTAAGATAATAAAATATCCAGTGTTTCTTTTTTCGACCTTACTAAATAAAAGGCATAAAAATAGGGAATCAAGACGGATCGCTATCCATCACAATCACAGACCTCCATTCCCCATTTGATCTAATCCTTACCCTCTCCCGATTCTGTCTTTTAAACAAAGGTTACTGAATAGAAAAGAAAAAAAGTGCCAATCGAATTCAAGGCCTAGTTAGTAGACACTCCAGTGGAA